TTTTGATGCCTGAAAGTTGGATAGGCTGGCCCCTACGTAAGGACTATATTACTCCAAATTTCTATGAAATACAAGATGCTCATTGAATGACAAGAAACTAATGTTAACTTATATAACAATGACACTACGTCAGAATTTATTCAAGTCAAGGAATATTTTTACGTCCTGTTTCAGATGAAACAGAGTAACTGGACTCTAATTCGTATTCTAGACGGGCTAAAAGCTAAAAAGAAAGGGGCTTCAATTCCCCAATTTGTATGCATTTCGTATGAGCAAAAAAACAATAGAATAGGATGAATCAAAAGAGTTCTATACCATGTACCATGAACTTTGTACCGCGCATATTAATATTACTTAGAGGAATCTCAGGAAGTAAAATACAATCTCAGGAAGTAAAATACAATTAAGTAAAGTATAAGTAGGAGTGAAAAAATAGAATAAATATAAAAACAAAATTAAGAAATACAATATGAAGGCTTAACATTTAGGTGATAAAAAGCACAGTCAAAAAAGAGAGCATAATCCCATTTTGTTCTTTACCAGACCAGACATAACATATATTTTACCCCATCTCAAAAAATGGAGATATATCCATACATTAACACTATAACCATATATCTTATATATCTAGATGAATATAATTTAGGTATACATATAACATATATAATTAAATTATAATGCTAGAGGCTATTAATGATAATAAATATATATCTCGATTAGTCTCGATTAATTTGTATTAATAATTATTTGATCCATTATTTACGTGTCAGGAACCAGATTTGAACTGGTGACACGAGGATTTTCAGTCCTCTGCTCTACCAACTGAGCTATCCCGACCTTTTCCCCCGCATTATCCTAGTAGAGCACTTTATCAATTAAAGGGACTAAAAAAGTAAGAAAGTATTAAAAAATCTTACCCAGCCCCTGAATTTATTAGATAAAAAAAAGATAAAAAAGTAGTCTAGGAAGTCTAGTTAAGTTAGTAATAAAAATAAAAATAGGCTTTTATTGGGGATAGAGGGACTTGAACCCTCACGACTTATAAAGTCGACGGATTTTCCTTTTACTATAAATTTCATTGTTGTCGGTATTGACACGTAGAATGGGACTCTCTCTTTATTCTCGTTCGAATAATCGGTTTTTCAAAAGATCTATCAGACTTTGGAATGAATAATTTGATCACTTAATATTCAATTCTTCTTCCAACTTCGATTGGAATATCGAATGGAATAGATTCACAATAATTCTTAAATTTTTCATATATAATGGATTTGGGCTGCGATTAATCAATCGTTTACTATGTGAGTATGTATATCTACATATATAGTATAGGGCGGGTATCTTTTCAATAATTTTGATAGAAGGATTCCGGCTACTAGCGCATGTAACGTAATCAACTCCATTTGTTAGAACAGCTTCCATTGAGTCTCTGCACCTATCCTTTTTTTGATTGTAGTTTAATTTTGATATTTTTATATTAATATAATATTAAAACTATAAATTACAAATTAAACCCTCCTTTTTGAAAAAAAAAGATTTGGCTCAGGATTGCCCATTTTTAATTCCGGGGTTTCTCTGAATTTGGAAGTTATCACTTAGCAGGTTTCCATACCAAGGCTCAATTTAATCAAGTCCGTAGCGTCTACCGATTTCGCCATATCCCCTTTTGCGACAGGATCTAGTTGTAATTCTATTCAACTCTTTTATTTATTTATCTTGGAATCGTTGCGTTGAATTAATTATATAATGATTCTTATATCTAAAAAATGTATGCCACTTTTTTCACCATCCTCTATAATTTCATTTTCATTGTATTGAATGAATCATATTAGTTCTAATCAGACATGATTCTATCATTGATGTGTCCCCAATTCAATATGAATTGATATATCCCACATATATATGTCTCCTCTCTTCATTTTGAGTTTAAAAGCGCGATTTGTAATACTGGAAGGATCGATACCCATTATTTTTTTTCGCCCTATCTTTTCCTTTATGAATGAAAACAAAGGAATGTCTTATTCTAATTATAACTTTATTATAACTTGAATTGTATCTTTTATCTTTTCTTAGGCTGGATTCACTATCATTATATAATAATTTATAGAATATAGAATATAATTAATTAGCATAATTTGGTGTAACTGCTCTAAGAAAGAATTAGACTTTTCTAAAATAATAATATCAAATTTATATTCTATTTTTAAGTAATAATATGGAAATATTATTGATTTTATAGTATTATAATATAATTAAGTATATATTTATACTATAAATATATACTATAAATAAAATTTAAATAAAATATTATTAAAAAAAAATATTAATTAAATTTTATTAATTTATAGCTGATATATCAAATATGGTAGTTTCCGGAATCCCTATTCACTATTTCTATTTCTGCTATGTGAGCGTGAGCCCGCTTAGCTCAGAGGTTAGAGCATCGCATTTGTAATGCGATGGTCATCGGTTCGATTCCGATAGCCGGCTTTTATCTATCGATTTTTCCATGATTGATAATCTCTTCTCCCCCCTTTCTTCAAATATCGGTCGCTGATCTATTATATCGTATTAACATAACATGAAAAAAAATGGATTGGAGTGGAACGATTAGATCTCTCACAAAATAAATAATAAAACAGAGACTTAACTTCCTTACTATCATATACAAATACAAAAAATCTAGATATTGATACAATGCATTCCATTCTATTTTCATTCTACTGAAGTATTGTATACTTCAGTAGATTTAGCCTTGCATTGTTTATCCTTTAGTTCAGTCTTAATTTAGATTTTTATTTAAAAATTTCAATAAAATAAAAAAGGAGTTTTATGTCTCGTTACCGAGGGCCTCGTTTCAAAAAAATACGCCGTCTGGGGGCTTTACCTGGATTAACTAGTAAAAGGCCTAGATCTGGAAATGATCTTAAAAACCAATTGCGTTCTGGGAAAAGATCGCAATATCGTATTCGTCTAGAAGAAAAACAGAAATTGCGTTTTCATTATGGTCTGACAGAACGACAATTACTTAGATATGTACATATCGCTGGAAAAGCCAAAGGGTCAACAGGTCAGGTTTTACTACAGCTACTTGAGATGCGTTTGGATAACATACTTTTTCGATTGGGTATGGCTTCAACCATTCCTGGAGCCAGACAATTAGTAAACCATAGACATATTTTAGTTAATGGTCGTGTAGTAGATATACCAAGTTATCGTTGCAAACCCCGAGATATTATTACTACGAAGGATAAACAAAAATCGAAAGCTCTGATTCAAAATTATATTGCTTCATCGCTCCGCGAGGAATTGCCAAAACATTTGACTATTGACTCATTCCAATATAAAGGATTAGTAAATCAAATAATAGATAGTAAGTGGATTGGTTTGAAAATAAATGAGTTGTTAGTCGTAGAATATTATTCCCGTCAGACTTGAACCTAATAAAAATAACAAAGAAAGGTTCAGACAATTTGACTTTATACCATACCCTTTTTGTCGAAGGAAATCTATTAAAGAGCCGTGATCCACATTTTTCTTATTTTATTCACGTATCACAAATAGATCTGCAGTAATATTTTTTTCTTTTTTAGTTTTCTCATATTTGTATTTTACGTACCACAGTAATGTAATTAGGAATAGAGAATATCTTCAAATAAAGTTCTTACTTACTGTTGGAATAATGCTATCCATTGTTATTTTATTTGATACATTGTGGTCGGTAACGTTGGTGACTCGATAGAAACGGAAAGAGAGGGATTCGAACCCTCGGTAAGCAAAAGCCTACATAGCAGTTCCAATGCTACGCCTTGAACCACTCGGCCATCTCTCCTTCATAATCTTATTATTGGCCATAAACCGAGTGAAGTGAATAGCGAGTCATTCATATTAGTACACTATGGGTACGACCAATCAATGGTTCCATAGGAATAAAAGATTCCTTTCAACTTTCATAATTTCTCCACAGCAATTTTCTTAATGGATTTTTCTATTTCAATTGTATGATACATACGCTTTATGCAAATCAAAGAGATGGTTACTCTCCTCGATTTTTTCATGGAATCATTATTCCATTCTTTATTTTTCCTCTTTTCTTTTGATTATAACCAAATCAAAACTTTTCGAGTTACCAGAATTTATAGTAAAATAAAGTCCTTGGTTAGTCAACTTAGATAAAATTGTACATAGTTCCTACAAATTTAGTAGTATACTGATAATTTAGTAGGAAATCCAATCTGATTCAAATATTTCATATCTCATCCCCCCTGTCCAAAAGGGCACAGGAAGATCCACATATTTTTTAGAATTAGTCTATTTTTATGATATTTCGCACTACTGTACAATTTTGTGGAATCATTTTCTTTTGTGAAAATGGGAAGAATTATAGAATGGATTGTTAATTATGCCTAGATCCCGGATAAATGGAAATTTTATTGATAAGACTTCTTCAATTGTAGCCAATATCTTATTACGAATAATTCCGACAACTTCAGGGGAAAAAAAGGCATTTACCTATTACAGAGATGGTGCGATTTGATTTTTTTTTTTATTGCTTTTTTAGACCTTACTTAATCTGAGAGATGGTTTGGGATATAAAGAAAGAAATTATTTAAATATTAAATAAACCGACGCTTGGTGAAGGTGAAGTTTAAAGATAGAACAATTCCTTCTGTCGTGTATCCTCGATTGATGCGGCTTCAGATGCTTTAATTATCGATTTTAGTATTGAGCGAACGGTTACACCTATAGGTTCTGGCTTGCGGTTCAATACGACGCCACTAGTACCAATGGGCGGCATAGGGGAAAACGCACTACTCTACGGAATCAACAACACGAAAACTTTGTTATATTAGAAATTATCCCTTCTCGGTATCGGGACTAACAAGGATGAATGGTAGGGACAACAAACATCCATCTCGTTTGTACTTTGGATACCCATATAACCATCAAAGATTGTTGAAGTGACTGATTCCTGGAAATAGAAGGCGTTGCGAACAAAG